ATGAGTTGGTTACCTATTAGTATAGCTTGAGTGGTGATGATTGGGATTTTGAGTATATTTATGTGAAAGTTGTGGAGTTTGTTTATATTTTTTTTGTTGGTTTTATTAGTGGTAGTTTGGTTAATTAAGGAGTCTATTTATTCTGATAAGCATCATGCGGTAGGTTTTTGGTTGTTTATTATTAGTGAGGTTGTGGCTTTTGGTACTCTTTTTTGTTTGTGTGTAATGACGGTGGAGGATGATATTGATTCTATTTCTAGTCCTTTAGAGCTTCCTTTGTTAGGTTGTTTTGTTTTGACGGGTTCTTCTATAACTGTGACTACTTATCATCATTTTATTGGTTCGGCTTATAGATCGCCGTTTTTGCTTTTGACTATAATTCTTGGTAGGAGGTTTATAGGTTTGCAGATTTTTGAGTTTTATGAGTGTGGTTGCGATATAACTTTTTGTGTGTATGACGCTGTTTGTTTTTGTACGGTGGGTTTACATTTTTTACATGTTTTAGGGGGTTTGGTTGCGTTGAGTTTATTGTATGTTTGTGGTGATGGTAGTGTTCCTCAACCTAATGTTGATTTTGTGGTTTGGTATTGACATTTTGTTGATTATATTTGGTTGTTCGTTTACTTGATAATCTATTTGTCTTAGGTGTTTTATGGTCTTCTGTAGGTTATTTTGATAAATCGTTAGTTTGTGGTACTGAAGAATTCGTTTATGAATGGAGGAGATGGTTTCTGTTTTGCGTGGTAATTTGGTGGATTTGCCTACTAATATTTCGTTGAGTTATTTTTGATGTGGGGGTTTTATGATTAGTAGGTTTTTGGTGTTGCAGATTGTTTCTGGGGTAATTTTGTCTTTTTTGTATGTTGCAGATAGTTCTATGAGGTTTGGTTGTGTTCTTGATTTTACTTCTGAGAGGTTTTTTTTATGGCTTGTTCGATATATGCATGTGTGAGGGGTTACTTTTATTTTCTTGTTATTTTTTATACATATGGGTCGTGCTTTGTATTATTCGAGTTACACTAAGCTGGGGGTTTGAAATGTTGGATTTGTTTTGTATTTGATTATGATGGTTGAGGCTTTTTTGGGTTATATTTTGCCTTGACATCAGATGTCTTATTGGGCTGCTACTGTTTTGACTTCTGTGCTCAAAAGAGTACCGGTGGTTGGTGGTGTGTTGTATAAGTTTGTGGTTGGGGGGTTTTCTGTGAGTAATGTTACTTTAGTTCGTGTTTTTTCTGCCCATGTTTGTTTGGCTTTTGTTATTGTAGGGTTGAGAGTTATTCATTTGTTTTATTTACATAAGAGGGGTTCTAATAATCCGTTGTTTGTTTCTGGAGGTTATAGTGATATTGTGTTATTTCATCCGTTGTTTACTAATAAGGATGGATTTGTTTTGGTATGTCTTTTGTTTTTGTGTTGTTTGTTAATGTTATTGTGTCCGGATATGGTTTTAGATGTTGAGAGTTATATTCATGCGGATCCTATGGTTACACCGGTTTCTATAAAGCCTGAGTGGTATTTTTTGGCGTTTTATGCTATGTTGCGTTCTATAGAGTCTAAGGTGGGAGGTCTGGTTTTAGTGGTTGTGTTTTTGTTTATTTTATGGTTACCGTCCTTTAAAAGTTCGTGTAGTTATAGAGTTATTCGTCAGATTGTTTTTTGGTTTGGTGTTTCTCTATTCTTTTTATTGAGTTATTTAGGTGCTTGTCATCCTGAGTTTCCTTTTGTATTGATTAGTAAGGTTTCGAGAATTGGTATTGTTTTTTTATTAGGGTTGTTTAAGGGGTTGTGGGTTGTTCCTTATTCTGGCGGTTTTCCTCGTGTTATGATTTAGATTGAGTTAATGGGAGGTAGTTTAGTTAGGTTTTTATACATAGGTGGGTTGTTGATAATTTTTGGTTTTTTTTTGTCTTTGGGTCGTTTACTTAATTGTTTGATTGTTGTGGAGAATTTTAAAGTATTATTATTGTTTGTGTGTCTTTTGTGTCAGTGAGATGAATTTCGGATTATGTTTATTGCTTTAATGGTGATTTTTACTATTGAAGTTATGTTAGGGTTGGTAGTTTTGACTCGGTTATGGGATTTCAGAAGTTTGATTGGTACTGTTGGTGTGTAGGTATTTTGGGTTGTGTTATTTTGTTTGGTTTATGGTTGATAGGTGTTGTTGGTGTGTTTATATTGGGTATATATTCGTTGGAATTTGGAGTCTTTGTGTTTGATTTTGTTAGGTTTATACTTTGTATGTTGTCTCTATTTTTAGGTGTTTCTATATTTTTCGTTTGTGGTGATTTGAGTGCGGATTCTAAGATTATGTTGTTTCTTAGAATTATTTGTTCTATGCTTTGTTATAGCTGTGTTAAAGTTTTATGATTTTGGGTTTTTTATGAGATGTCTATACTTCCTTTGCTCTATTTGTTGATTTGTGAGTCTCCGTATTCTGAGCGTTTTATTGCTTCTTGATATTTGTTAGGTTATGTTGTGTTTAGGAGTTTGCCTATGTTACTTTGTGTTTTTTATGTTGGTAGTTTGTTAGGTAGTTATAGGTTTCAAGCCTGGGATATAGGTTTTATTCAATTTAAAGGGTTTTTGGTGTCTATTGTTTTAGCTGTGATGTTTATTACTAAGATACCCTTGCCCCCATTTCATGTTTGGTTGCCTATAGTTCATGCTGAGGCCAGTAGTCCTGTTTCTATGTGCCTTAGCGGCTATATTATGAAGTTGGGGTTGCTTGGTGTTTTGCGTTTTTGTTATGGGTTGTTGTCGGATTATATTTTTAGTTCTGTTTATGTGATGGCGGGTTTAGGGATTTCTTTACTTTTTTTTATGTCTGCTTGTCGTGAGTTGGATGGTAAGCGTTGGTTAGCGTTTTTAAGACTTTCTCATATAGTTGTTGTTGCGGTTTGTTTTAGGGTATGTAGTTTTGAGGGGGTTTTATTGTCTTTGGTTTATTCTCTGGGACATGGTTTGTCTGCTGGGGTGGTTTTTTTATTGCTTTGGATGATTTATGAGGTTTCTGGTAGACGTAATTGGTTGGTTTTAAAGGGTTGTGTTTCTAGAAGTTTGTTGATTCGTTGTTTACTGGTTGTATGTATTTGTACTACAGCGTCTATACCTCCGACATTGAATTTTTTTTCTGAGATTGTAATATTGTGTGAGGGAGGTTATATGTATGGAGGGTTGTGTGTTATTTTACTGTCATTGTATTTGTTTGCGGGGGGCCTTGTTCCTGTGTTTTTAGTTGGTTGTTTGTTATCTCGTCATTATTCTATAGGTTTTGGTTGTGGTTATGTTAATAGTTATGTGGGAGGTCTGGTTTTATTAGGGGTTTGATGTTATTTACTTTTCTTAGTGTTATAATTTGTTGTAACAAGGTGTTATTTGCATATTATGTTTTGGTCGTAAAGGTAATTGGTTAGTTGGTTACAGGTTTATTACTTCCTTTCTAGCTTAAGTTTAAAGTGATAGTTTGAAGAGCTATAGTTACGTGAATGTGGTAGGAGTTTATTTTATTTATAGAGGGGAAGGGGAGAGGTAAGTTAATATTTTATAAACTGTGTGGTTCATGTTCATGTAATGCGTTTTGCCCTCTCTTATGTTTTTTTCTCGATTGTCGGTGGTGTTTGGTTATGTGCGGAGTTTGGTGTTAGGAGGTTGAGGAGATTATTTTTATCGTTTGTGTTTGTTTTTTTTGTTGTTAAGATTTTTGTTTTTGCGTATTCCGTATATTTTTGGTGTACTAGGGTTTGGATTATTTTTGATTTTGGTAATTAGTCCGATGTTTTTATCTCTATTTTTAGGTCGTTTATTAGATCAGGGGCCTTTTGTATTTTTTAGTGGGTTTGTTCCGTCAGGCACACCTTTGTGAATTGCTCCGTTTGTTTGTTTAGCTGAAACATTGAGTTATGTGGTTCGTCCTATTATTTTGATGATTCGTCCTTTTGTTAATTTGACTATAGGGGCTATGGGTGGTGTAGCTTTGGGAGCAATGAGTTTGGAATTTGGAGTTTGGGTTTTGTTATTCATGGTTGTATTATTTTTTTATGAAATTTTTGTAGCGTTGGTGCATTGGTTTATTGTTTGTAATATTCTTTCTTTTTCAGAGGAACACTAGTTATATTATCCATGAGTCGTGGTATTGCTGTGAGGAGTTTTGGGATTTTAGGTTTGGTTTGTTTTAGGTTGTTAATTTTTTCTTCTGTGAATTTATCATTTTTTTGATTATTTTTAGAATTATCTACTCTCTCGGTTGTTCCTTTATTTTTTGTTTGGAGGGATTATAATTGTTTGCCTGGTTTATTTAGTTATATAATTGCTTCGGGCGTTTCTTCTGCTTTTATTCTTTGTGGGGTTTTAAGCAGAGATCTTTTGTTTGTATTGATAATAGGGTTGTTATTAAAGTTTGGGTTATTTCCACTTTGAGGTTGGGTTTATAGGGTTAGGCTATGTTCTAACTGATTGGTAGTTTGATCTATGTCTACTTTTTTAAAGGCTCCTGTCTTTTTCCTTCCTTTCTTTTTGTCTAGGGGGGGTTATTTTTTGGTTAGTGTTTTGTGTTGTTTAAGATTGTTAATTTTGTCTGGTTTGTTTTGGTTTTATAGTTTTGGTTGGTTTTATTGTTGGTGTCATATGATGTTGTCTTCTAGGGCTGTTTTGGTTTCTATGTCTTTTGTTTTGTCTTCTGATATTTTGTTGTTTATTTTTATTGTTTATTGTTTTTGGTGTTCTTTTGTGATTTTGTTTTTTAGAGTTTGTAGTAGAATAGGAGGATTGGAAGGTGGGGTTAGTTCTTATTTTATGTTTTGTTTTTTGTTGTTATCTTTCCCTATTTCTCTTTCTTTATTTTATAAGTTGGTTATTGTTTTTGGTGTTTTTAGGTGTTGGTTTCCTGTTCTTTTTTGTTGGGTAGTTTATAGTATTTCTGAGCAGGTTTATTTGGTTAAGTTTGTTGTGAGTTATGATTTGCCTAAGAGTATTTTTGGTTTGATCTTTGAGTAGTTTTGTGGATAAGGTAGTTTAATTTAAAATTTCTATCTTACACGTAGAAGATGGATTTGTTCTCTTATTATGTGTTTGTTGTTTTAACGATATAGTTTAATATTAGATGTTTGTTCTGCGAACATTCGGTAGAGGTTTCTTGTCGTTATTCATCTCTAGTTTATTTTGAGAATGTTAACTTGTCGTGTTATTGGTGTGTCTTTGTGTGCGAGGTGAGGTGGTTTTAGGTTTTGAGTTGGTTTATTTGGTTTTTAGTAGGGTTTTGGCATTTGTTATAATTATGGTTTTTGTGGCTTTTTTTATACTTGGAGAGCGTAAGATTTTGGGTTATATGCAGATACGTAAGGGTCCTAATAAGGTGGGGTTGTGGGGTTTGTTGCAAAGGTTTGCTGACTTGTTAAAGTTGGTTATTAAGTTTAAGTTTGTTTTTTTTCAGAATCGTAGTTGATTGTCTTGATGAGGTGTATATTTATTAGTTTTGTTGTCTTGTGGGTATTGTATTTTTTTTTTTGAAGGGATGTCTGGTTTGGTTTGTAGTAAATATATGTTGTGGTTTTTGGTTTTAACTAGGATGACTGGGTATAGTTTGTTGAGTGTTGGTTGGGGTTGTTATAATAAGTTTTCTTTGCTTAGTTGTGTTCGGTCGGCTTTTGGGTCTGTTAGGTTTGAGGCTTGTTTTATGTGTGTAGTTTTGATTTTGGGTGTACTTTGGGGTGGCTATGGTGTTGTGGTTTTTTTTGATTATTTTGGGGCTGTTTTTTTGGTATTTCCTTTGGTTTATGGTTTATGGCTTGTGGGTATTTTATGTGAATGTAATCGTACTCCTCTTGATTATGCGGAGGCTGAGAGTGAGTTGGTTAGAGGTTTGAATATGGAGTATTGTAAAGTTCCTTTTACTTGTTTATTTGCTTGTGAGTATTTGATTATGGTTGTTTTTTCTTGGCTATCTTCTCTATTTTTTTGGGGAGGATGATTTTTGTTAGGTATGTCCTTAGTTCATGTTGTTTTTTTTGTTTGGGCTCGTGCTACTTTACCTCGTGTTCGTTATGATTATTTTGTAGAGTTTATGTGGCGTTATGTTCTTTTGATTTTGGTTTTTTCTTTGTTTTGTATTCTTTAATGTGGTTTGTGGTGCGTGTAGGTTATGTTTTTAAATCGTAAGGCTGTTAACCTTGAGAAGATGTTTGTTCTGCGGACGGTTCAGCATTGTAGTTTAAGTTTTTAGAATCTTAATTTTGGGGATTAGGGGTCTCTTGTTTGGAGTTGGCTGGCCGGTAGGGCTGCTTTAGCAGGTTGCTGTGATATAGCAATGGTAAGATTTTTTCTTCGTCGGTATCTGGAGGTAGCTTAAAGGTTTAAAGCTTAGAATTCTTACTTCTGGGATATCGGTTATGATTCTCTGGGATGCTTTTTTTCTTTTGTTTGGGTGTTTTGTTTATGATGGTATTTGTTTTGGTGGTTGTATTTCATATGTTTTTGTGAAATTTGGATTTGAAAGTTTTTTCTGGAGAGCGTTCCTGAGTTAGTTCTTTTGAGTGTGGGTTTTTATCTCAGCGTTTGGTTGAGAAACCTTTTAGTTATACTTATTTTATATTGTTGGTTTTTTTTGTTGTGTTTGATTTAGAGGTTTCTTTGTTATTGAATATGCCATATCAAGGTGTTTTATATAAGAAATTGTTGTGTTATTTGTTTTTTTTTGCTTTGGTAGGTTTTGGTTTTTTGGTTGAGATTCGTCGTGGGTATGTTTCATGAATTTATTAGTGATTTTGGAGTTTATTTGGTTGTCGCTGCTAACGATGATTTGGGTATTTATTTTATCCGAGCTCCTGGTTAATTAGTTTGAGTAATTTAGGTTATTTTGACTGTTTGTTTTCAAAACAAAAGGTGGCTTTTGTGGCTGGTTGCTGATAGTGAGATATTTTGGTTGGTTGTTTACTTTAGATCATAAGCGTATTGGTTTTGTTTATTTGGTAGTTGGTTTGTGGAGAGGGTTTTTGGGTTTGTCGTTGAGTATGTTGATTCGTTTAAAATATTTGGATCCTTATTATAATTTGATTTCTCCGGAGGTGTATAATTATTTGGTTACAGGTCATGGTATAGTGATGATTTTTTTTTTTCTGATGCCTGTGTTGATAGGTGGTTTTGGTAATTATTTGTTACCGTTGTTGTTAGGGATAGGTGATTTGAATTTACCTCGTGTAAATGCTTTGAGAGTGTGGTTGTTATTGCCATCCTGTGTTTGTTTGGCTTTGAGTTTGATAGGGGGTGCTGGTGTTGGTTGAACTTTTTATCCTCCTCTGTCTGCTTCAGGTTATTCTGGTTGGGGGGTGGATTTTATGATGTTTTCTTTGCATTTGGCCGGGGTATCTAGTATTTTTAGTTCTATTAAATTTATTTGTACTATAGTTGAGGTTATGTTTGAGGAAGGTACAGGTCGTTTGAGTATTTTGGTTTGGGCTTATTTGTTTACTTCTATTTTATTGCTTTTATCTTTGCCTGTATTAGCTGCTGCTATAACTATGTTGTTGTTTGATCGTAGTTTTGGGTCTGCATTTTTTGATCCTATGGGGGGGGGAGACCCGGTGTTGTTTCAGCATTTGTTTTGGTTTTTTGGGCATCCCGAGGTGTATGTTTTGATTTTGCCAGGTTTTGGTGTGATTAGACATATTTGTGTTACTTTGACTAATAAAGATTCTTTGTTTGGTTATTATGGGCTTGTTTTGGCTATGGCTGCTATAGTTTGTTTGGGTAGTATAGTTTGGGCACATCATATGTTTATGGTTGGTTTGGATGTGCATACTGCTGTTTTTTTTAGTTCTGTTACTATGGTGATTAGTATTCCCACAGGTATTAAGGTTTTTTCTTGGTTGATAATGTTAGGTGGGGGTAGATTTGTTCGTATTTGGGATCCCATAGTGTGATGAATTGTGGGGTTTGTTGTGTTGTTTACTATAGGGGGGGTTACTGGTATTATGCTTTCTGCTTCTATTTTGGATACTTTGTTGCATGATACTTGGTTTGTTGTGGCTCATTTTCATTATGTTCTTTCTTTAGGTTCTTATAGGAGTGTTGTTATATCTTTTATTTGATGGTGGCCAATAATTACTGGTTATAGTTTAAAAGTTTCTTTGTTGCAAGGTCATTGGATTGTTTCTATGTTTGGTTTTAATTTGTGTTTTTTTCCGATGCATTATTTGGGTATGTCTGGGCTTCCTCGCCGGGTGTGTGTTTATGATCCTGATTTTTATTGACTTAATGTGTTATCAAGTTTAGGGGGTGTGGTATCAACTGTAAGGGCCTTTTTTCTTTTTTTTGTTTTATGGGAGTCTTGTGTGATAGGTAATCGGGTACTTTCTGTTTGGGGTTCCGGTTCTTTGATTTTGAATGTTGTTACTTTACCTAGACCTCAGCATAAAGGTTATATGACTGGGGGTTGTCGGTGGTGTGCTTAGTGTGGTTTGTTTGTACTGGTTTGGTTTAGGGGAGAATTAGTTTAGGTTAGAATTTTGTTTTTGTAAAACAGCGGTACCTTTGGTATTCTCCAGTTTGTGTTTTGAGATTGTTGTTTTTTGTGGGTTTCTTTATTTGTGGTACCTTTTGCATCATGATTTGTTGAGTTGTTCTTTAGATTGTAGGGTCTCGAAGGGTACTGATTTTTGTTATGCTTGGTTAGTTTATATGATGGAAGTAGGTAACTTTAGTTTAAAGTATATCAAGGTTGTGATAAGTGATTCGGAGTATCTTATATCTAGTGGAGGAATTGTTTATTGGTTTATAGCGCTTTGGTGATGATATCAAGGTGTTGTTAAGATTCAGTTTGGTTTTGTTATACTATCTTGGATTAAAATTCTCCTTGTTTTAGGTGTGTGTTATAATTCAATTTTGTTTTGTGTTGAGTTTGTTGTAGCTTTCTTTCATGTTAATTTTTCTTGATAATGATAGAATAAGTAGGTGTTTTATTACTTTTATTCTTTCTTGGTTGTTTTCGGTCTGTTTATTAAAAACATTTCCATTTGTATTTATAGATGGTAGTGCCTGCCCAGTGCTTTGTATGTAAATGGCCGCAGTATTTTGACTGTGCTAAGGTAGCATAATTAGTTGCCTCATAATTGGAGGATTGTTTGAAAGGTTTGACTTGAGAATTAGGCTAGATTAGAGGTTTGACTGAAATTGAATTTGAGGTGCAGATTCCTCGTTGTGTTAATAAGACGGAAAGACCCCGAGATCTTTATGTTGTGATATTTGTTTGGGGCAAAAGAGTATATTTTATATTGTTTTGGATCCTAAAGGATTATAGGTTTAAGTTACCTCGGGGATAACTAGGTAAAAAATAAGGAGAGGTCTGATCGATTTATTTTATTGCTATCTCGATGTTGACTTGGGAATAATGAGGAGGTGTAGGAGTTTCCTTGTTAGGTCTGTTCGACCTTGTTTCCCTCATGAGTTGAGTTAAGACCGGCGTGAGCCAGGTCGGTTCTTATCTATTAGTTACACGAATTAGTACGAAAGGATTGTTTGTGTTCTATGTATAGGAATGTGGGCGTGACGCTTTTGGCGTATTACTCTGCAAAGGTATTATAGGTATTTTTATGCCCTCGCCTTTAATCTATTTAACTCTGGTTGTGGAAGATATGAAAGCAGGTTTACATAAGATTGTTATTTTTTTGGTTTTGCATATGAAGGTTGTGTGCTATTATCTTAGTAACTAAAATTTTAAGATGGGGGAAACCCCGATTGGGCTGTTTTTGTGAAAGTGGTGGATTCTCAGTGCCAGCATCCGCGGTTATTCTGTTAGCTTTTATCTTCTTTTGTTGTTGGTATAAAATGTTTAGAATTTAGGGTTTGTCAGAATTGGGTAGAATTTTTCTGGAGTTGAAATAAGATTTTAAGGATTTTCTGAGCTTACTATTATAAAAGGGGATTAGATACCCCCGTATATGTATGATTTGACTTTGTGTCCATAGTATAAACTAAAAGGGTTTGGCAGCTGGTAAAATTCTACCGGGGGAACGTGTGTCGTAATAGATAGTCCGCTTAGTATTTAACCTTGATTATGTTTGTTAGTGTATATCCGGTTTAAGATCTGTGATTTGTGTCTATAGGTGTAATTTTTGTTTATTTAAGCCAGGTCAATGTGCTGCTAATATCAAGGGGATTATGCGTTACTTTGTTAAAAGGATTTACTGAGAATACGGTAATTGTATTAAGGACTCGGAAGTAGGCTTAGTTTGTTGTAGTTAATTCTTTAGGTCGAATGTGATTTTAGCTGGGGTACACACCGCCCGTCACCCAGGACGTTAGTCGTGGTAAGTCGTAACATGGTAATACTAGGGGAACCTGGTGTTAGTTAGCTTGAGGTTTATTCTTTAAGGTTGATGGTTTCTATCAATGTATTGTATATGGATTTAATTACTTATGTTTTGATTATTTGTGCTTTTATTCCTGTTTGGGTTTTTGTTGTATTAGGTTGGCAGTTATTTTCTTCTAAAACTGTAGCATCTCACAATAATGAGAGGGATGTGGTTGAGTTTTTTTGGACTGTGGTCCCATCCACGTGTGTTATTGCTCTATGCTATTATAATCTTAATTGCATTTCTTATGATATGCTAGATATACCCAGTAAGATTGTGAAGGTGGTTGGTCGTCAGTGGTATTGGACTTATGAGGTTGAGGGAGAGGGTGAAGAGTATGATTCAGTTATGAGGGATTTTGTTTCTGGTGTAGATAAGCCTTTACGTATGATTCGTGGCAGGTTTTATCAATTTATGGTAACTTCTTCAGATGTAATTCATTCTTTTTCTGTACCAGAGTTTAATATAAAGAGTGATGCAATACCCGGACGGTTGAATTATATTTCTTATTGTCCGGCTCAGCTTGGTGTATATGTTGGGTATTGTACGGAGTTATGCGGTGTTGGGCATGCTTACATGCCAATTGTTATTGAGGTGGTTATGCCAGAGGAAAGGTAAGGTTTTTTGATTTTACTTTGTATTGATGGTGTTTTATTAGGTAGGTTAGGAAAGGATGTTAGTTTCAATTTTGATAGGCTTTTATTTTACATGTATTTGAGGATTTTCGTTAATTTCTCATCCGGTTGTGTATTGTATATTATTGTTAGGCGCTGCTTTAAGGATTTCTGGATTGAGGTATTTAGTATTGGGGTTTAGTTGATATTTAGCAATTTTTTGTTTGGTGTATGTTGGGGGGGTGTATGTTTTGTTTATTTTTGTTTCTATTCATAATCCTAAACCGTTGCCTAAAATAAGGGGTAGCGTTATAGGACTTTTCGTGTTGTTGTGTGCCTTTTTGTGTTTGTTCTCTTTTGCCTTTTTTTCCTTTCCTTCTTTGGGGGATGAGAGGTTTTATTTGTGTTCTTTTTTTGAAGGGGTTTCTTATTGTTTATTTTGTTTGGTTCTTATGTTGGGTTTTATATGTGTTAGGGTTGTTGTTAGTAGTAAGAATTTGTTTTTTCGTTAGGTTTAGGCTGATTTAGCATAAGTTTAGTGTGTGGGATTGTAGCTTCCGAGGTGAGTTATTTTAATCAGGTTTGAGGTGCCAGATTATATGGGTATGGTTTAGGACCTTATTATGACATTGAAGTCTCTCAAGCGGGTATAGGTTACTGTAGGTGATTTGAAGTCATTTATTTCATATTGAGTTATGGTGCCTGCTATTTTGTTAGTGGTGTATAGGTGCCAGATTATATGGGTTGGTTTTAAGCATCAAATATGGGGTTTTCCCCCTATATGGTTTGATATCCTTTGGGGATTACGTTTCGGCCGTAGTTTTGGAGTTTGTTTACTTCTATCAATAGTGTTGTTAATTTTTTTGGGGATCTTTGGTTTATATGTGTTTTGATATGTTGGCCAGTTGTATTGATTGGGTAAATTTAGCGTTCTTGCTCATGATAGGTTTAGTAGTTTTGGTTTTATGCTGGATGATGTGAGTATGGGTTGTGTTTTTATGTTATTGTGTTGTGGTGGGGTAGCCTTGGTTTATTGTTTTCATTATTTTAGTGGTGGGGTGGAAGGGTCATTGTTGTTTCCTTTGATGGTTTGATTTTTAGGCGTTATGTGTATATTGGTATTTAGCAGCTCTTTGGTATTTTCTTTAATTTTTTGGGAGTATTTAGGTTTAGTTAGGTTTTTTTTAATTTTGTTTTATTCTAAAAGTAGTAGTTTGCGTGCTTCTTTAATAACTCTTTTTGCTTCTCGGTTTGGAGATGTTTCTATGTTTGTTATTATAATGTGTGTGAGTTGATGAATTGGTACGTCTGGGGCAGGTTTTATTTTTTTGTATTTGTTAGTGGTTTTGACTAAGAGTGCTGGTTTTCCGTTTATTTCTTGGTTGTTAGAGGCTATGCGGGCTCCTACTCCGGTGAGTTCTTTGGTTCATTCTTCTACACTGGTTGCTGCGGGTGTTTGATTTGTGTTACGTTATAGGAGTTATAGTAGTTGGTGGTTAGATTTTTTTTTAGTGTACTTTTGTTTATTGTCTATTATTATTACTGCTGTGGCGGCAACTGTTTTTATGGATTTAAAGAAGATTGTTGCTTTGTCTACTTGTAAAAAAGTCTCTTGGTGTCTATTGTTTTTTGTTTGTGGTGATGTGTTTTTGGCTTTGCTTCAATTAATTACACATGGTCTTTGTAAGTGTTATTTGTTTATGAGGGTTGGTGATTTAATGTGCCAGTCCGGGTCTAGACAGAGTTCGGTAGGAGTATATTTAGGTCGTTATAGTGGTGTGTATTTACCGGTTATTCAAAGGTTTTTGGTATTGTCTTTGTGCGGTTTGCCGTTTTTGGGGGTTTTTTTTAGTAAGCACTGTTTTTTTTCTGGTTTATTGGGTGTTATGAGTTTAGGCGGTTGTTTATTGTTTCTTATTTGTTTGTTTTTGTCTTATGTTTATTCTGTGCGGTTTGTTTTATTGTTGGTTGGTAGAGTAGGAGGTTTGAGGTTTGGTTATTTTAGGGGATTTATGATCATATGTCCTTTGGTTGTTTTGGGCAGTGTTTTGAAATTTTTGGTGAGCTTGGGTACTGTTGAGGTTATTAGTTTATCTAGGATTTGATCTGTTGTTGTATTGAGTTTACAAGGTGTTGGGAGTTTAGTGGGTTGATGATTTTATTATTTGTGTATGGGCTATGGTCGATGAAGTTCTCTTGTTTGAGGGAGTGAGGGGTTTGTTTCTTTGTTTTATAGTTGGTTTCTTGTTTTAAGAAGAGTTTGTGTTTCTTCTTTCTATCGTTGAGAGATCTATTTTTTGGACATGTTTTTTAGCTTGGGCAGGGTTTATCGTTGAAGATTTTATCGAGGTTCTTTGTTTTCTTTAAGTTTTATGATTTTAGGGATGATGGGTGTGTTTTTTGCTTCTTATATTTTTTAGTGAATGTCAATAGTATAGTTTAGTATGCTGTCTTTCCAAGTCAGAGGTCTATTTGTTAGTTGATGTATGTTAGGTTTGCCGATTAGGTGTTATACATATCAGTTTTTCGTGTTGGGGTGGATTTTTAGGTCATTCGGCAGTTTTTATTTTTATGTAATGTTTTTATGTTGATTAAAAAATTGGTTTAAAATTTTTAAATCTGGGTTTGTTTACCGTTTATTAGAATGTTTGAGTTTGTGTGATTTTGCTTTGTATTTTTTGTGTTGTAATACTACCCTCTTTTGATATTTTAGGTATTTTGTATATTTGTGTTTATGGTGGTGTGGTTGAGCCGGGTTTATCGAAATTGTGAAAATTCATAAGCAGGCGGTTAATTAAATATTGATATTATTATTATATAGATGCCTATAATGTGGTTTGAAAATAAAGTGTATTTGATTGTGTGTTGGATAGGATAGGTATGTTGGGTATTTGTTTTGGTGGATTGGATTGTGCCTAGGGGCTGAGTGTTAATGATAATGGGATGTGTATTATATGGGTGATTGTGTGTTGGATAGGATAGGTATGTTGGGTATTTGTTTTGGTGGATTGGATTGTGCCTAGGGGCTGAGTGTTAATGATAATGGGATGTGTATTATATGGGTGATTGTGTGTTGGATAGGATAGGTATGTTGGGTATTTGTTTTGGTGGATTGGATTGTGCCTAGGGGCTGAGTGTTAATGATAATGGGATGTGTATTATATGGGTGATTGTGTGTTGGATAGGATAGGTATGTTGGGTATTTGTTTTGGTGGATTGGATTGTGCCTAGGGGCTGAGTGTTAATGATAATGGGATGTGTATTATATGGGTGATTGTGTGTTGGATAGGATAGGTATGTTGGGTATTTGTTTTGGTGGATTGGATTGTGCCTAGGGGCTGAGTGTTAATGATAATGGGATGTGTATTATATGGGTGATTGTGTGTTGGATAGGATAGGTATGTTGGGTATTTGTTTTGGTGGATTGGATTGTGCCTAGGGGCTGAGTGTTAATGATAATGGGATGTGTATTATATGGGTGATTGTGTGTTGGATAGGATAGGTATGTTGGGTATTTGTTTTGGTGGATTGGATTGTGCCTAGGGGCTGAGTGTTAATGATAATGGGATGTGTATTATATGGGTGATTGTGTGTTGGATAGGATAGGTATGTTGGGTATTTGTTTTGGTGGATTGGATTGTGCCTAGGGGCTGAGTGTTAATGATAATGGGATGTGTATTATATGGGTGATTGTGTGTTGGATAGGATAGGTATGTTGGGTATTTGTTTTGGTGGATTGGATTGTGCCTAGGGGCTGAGTGTTAATGATAATGGGATGTGTATTATATTATATAATTGTTTCTTTAGTTCTTGAAATAGGGGTTTCCCTCCTCATTTATGGTGAGGTTTTTACTTTGGTGGTTTTCGAGAAAT